AAATAAGGATAAGGAACTATATGAATAAGTGAGAAACTCCATGAAAGAAAAATTAAGGATTCGTATAAATCACTTAGTGGAAAATGGCCCGAATAAATCCAACGAGTTATTAACAATCCTGTTAGACATAAAAAAGTAGCTATCATCCCCTTTTCTGAGGAATAATATGGTTTTCTAATTTGATTGCCCAATAAGCTTATCAAATGAATTGTAATTACAATTGAAACAATAGAAAAGGAAATATGAGTTAATATATGCTCTAAAGTTGAAAATATCATAAAAATGAAAAAACGGGGGATCCCCCCGTATTAATTAAGAAATAGAAATTGGGAATTTAATTTAATTTTATTATAGGATCTATTTGATATCTTTTAGAAGATGGCATGCCGCCACTCGGACTCGAACCGAGATGCTCTAGCACTGCTTCCTAAGAGCAGCGTGTCTACCGATTTCACCATAGCGGCTTGCTCGAACTCATAATAACCTATTTATATTCAATCGTCGAGATTGAACAAGTCAATTCACTCAAATAAGTTTTTTTTAGTAAAAAAAAAAAAGAGTTCAAAAAAGTCAATTTAAAGGTTCAGTAGTTTCTTTAAGGTGTCTGGTTTTAGGGCTTTGACGTAGTTTAGCCGATTCTAAAATACGACTCTTGCAACGATAGAATTCTTCGATAGACTAAAAAACTTTTTTCTTTTATTGTCATTATTTCTGGTTTATCTTATTTAATAAATTCAATTTGAAACACAAACTCAATTTTATCAATGAATCTAAAATATGTCTATTTTGTATTACTCCAAATTGCCACTTGTACATATAATAATATCTCAACAATTAAGTTCTTTTATTGATTATTCATTGGGCTGAAAATTGGATATATATGGAAAATACATTAAATATAGTATATATAATGAATTAAGAAGTCAGAAAGTTATCCAAAAATCTTTAACACGGAATGGATTAGTTTGAACAATTAATTAATTTGAACTAAAAATATTCTATATGCCCTTCCTGATAAATATAAAATTTTTTCATTATTTATTCTTTTAAAGGTCGATGGGGAAAAGAAGACTCCCCACCACCAAAATCTGAATGAAAATATACTAAAAAATTCAAATAAAAAATCTTATATATATTTATTTTATTTTAGAATTTAGAAAGAAGAATACTTCTTCTTTTTATAAGATTAAGAGTCTATTTCATATTGATTAGAATAGGAACTGCCAATTGTTAATTTTATATTAACTTTAATATTAAAATATTAACTTTAATATAAAATTAACAAATTACTGAGATATTAATGATATTAATTACTGATCCAATTTTTTTAGTCAAATCCATTCCAAATTATTCCAATATTTTAGGACTTATTTGTTTGTCGTACAAAAAAACTTTTTGAATTCCCGGTAGAAAGAGATTTCCCTAATGACAAAGCTTTTAATGCCGCCCAATATCCTTTCCTTTTCCAAATATTTTTACGAATACGCTTTTTTGATATCGAAGTACGTTTTTTTGGAACTGCCATTTAAAAAAGAAGAAGTTAGTCATTGTTATAGTTGGATGTGAAAGACATCTGTTGTTCAAAACGAATTATTATTTCTTATCTTATATTCATTATCTATTTTTTTTTATAAAAGATTCTCTTCATAGAAATCTAGATACGTCAAAGATCCGTGAAAATAAAAAATGACTCGAAATAACAAAATTTTGATTCCATACACTATTTGTAAAACCAAAAATTTTTGGTTTTGAACTCTTAGTTCTCATTGTTTATATCTCATCTGCTATGGGATAGAAATCAAAAGAAATAAAGAACCTAAAATACCTTTATTTTAGTCATTCTATATTTTATTTACATGTAATAAAATACCTTGTAAACTTTTGCCTAATAAATTGAGTCTTTTTTTAGTAAAACTTGAAAAAAAAATACACCTAAACTTTAAAACTCGAATGAGACTAGTAAAAAATCTGTTAAAGGGTATGTAGTTTGATAAAAAAGGATCTCAGTCATTTTTTATCCTTGCTCGATAAAAAGTGCATTTTAGAGCTATAATCTTATAAACTTTCCAAATATTCCTAATAAATTGTTTTGATTGAAATGGAAAACAATAAATCCCATAATGAATTAGTTAATGAGTTTAAATAAACTAACTAAAATCAAGAGGTTTTATTTCATTAGACCAACGACCTTAGTTAATCCTCTAATTCATATTAGCATCAAGTACTCTTTTTAGCCTAAAATTTTATCCTTGCTCTATGAATATTAATAATATTTTTTATTTTCCTACTTTCCTATTATAAGTATTCGTTTTTATATGTCACTTGGTTATATCATTTGACCAATTGTAACTTCTTGTTTTGCATATTTGAACAATTTTGAAAAGACTCAGAATAAATACTAATATAAATATAAATTATTAAATAAGTTAGTGCATATCTTTATTTTTTATTTACTTTTTCGAAAGAGCTAAGATCCGGTGAATCGGAAACAATTAATTAA